TCGACTAAAAGTAAAAGAAAGTTTATTTTTAATAAGAATTCACAGATTTTTTGTGACCTCTCTTATTTGTCACAGGCATATGTATTTTACAAATTATCCCAAACTCAAGTTATCAACAAATCTCACTTGAAATCTATATTTCAATATCACAGAACAATTCCTTTTATTAAAGATAGAATAAAAAATTCTATTGGAACACAAGGAATATTTGATTACGAATCAAGGCATAAAAAACTTCACGGTTTTGGAATGAATGAATGGAAAGGCTGGTTAATGGGTAATGATCACTATCAATACGACTTATCTCAGACTATATGGTCTAGATTACTACCACAAAAATGGCGAAATGGGATCAATCGAAGTTTTAGGGTTCAAAAAACAAACTCAACAAATTTTGATTCATATGAAAAAGACCAATTAATTCATTACGAGAAACAAAACAATTATGCAGTGAACTCATTATGGAGCTCAAAAAAGAAATTAATAAAAAACTACAAATATGATGTTTTATCAAATAAATATATTAATTATGAATATGAAGATAAGAAAGGTTCATATATTTATGGGTTTCCATTACAAGTAAACGCAGCCCAAGGGATCCTCTATAATAGAGATAATCCTGAATTTGATTATTTACCAGTAGATATAGATCTTAGTAATTATCTACAAAAAGATTCTCTTATTGATAGGAATAAAAATACGGGTAGGAAATATTTTGATTTGAGAGCTTTTAATTTTGGGCTTAGAAAAGCGAGTGATATTGAGGAATGGGCAAATGTCAGTACCAACATAAAAAAAAATACTAAAACTCGTTATTATTATTATAAAATAATTGAGAAAATTGATAATAATCATAATCTTTTGAATCTCACAATTCATAACCAAACCAACCCAGCAACCAATCAAACAAAAACATCTTTTGACTGGACGTGGACGGGAATGAATGAAAAAAGACTAAATAGGCCTATCTCGAATCGGGAACCTTGGTTTTTGCCAGAATCTTGGTTATTTTATGGTGTATATAAGACTGAGCCGTGGAGCATACCAATCGATTTACTGCTTTTTACTTCGAATATAAAAGAAAACAATCGAACAATCACCCAAAAGCTAAAAAAATGGCTTGAATTAGAGCTTAATTTAGAAAATCTAAATCAAATTGAATTAGAGAATCTAAATCAAGAAAAAAAACAAGAACCAATCCCAGGATATCTTGGATATGATCCATTAGAAGACTATCTTGAAGAAAATTTGTGGGGATCAGACTCAGACGTTCTTGAATACATCGAGGAAACTAAATATATTTCCCGGTTGATGTTCAAACTCTTCCTGAAAAGATATTTTTTTTTGAAATTTCAATTGAAAACGACTCTTTCGTTGAGCCAAACAGCAGTCAATAATTTAAAGATATATTGGCTACTCCTTAGATTGAGAGATCCAGAGGAGATGACTAAGGCCTTTATTAACAGAAAGGAAATGAAACCGGTTCCGCTGCTGATTGGAAAGCCGGAGTTTCTTACTTTTTCCAATTTTGAAAAAGGGGGACTATTGATTATTGAACCAACTCGGCTATCCACAAAATGGGATGGACAATGGATAATGTACCAAACCATAGTTATTTCACGGGTGCATAAGAGTCAATACCAAACTAATCAAAGATATCAAGAAAAAAGAAATGTTGATAAGAAGGGTCGTAATGATTTTATTGTTCCTGAAAATATTTTATCTCCTAGACGTCGCAGAGAATTGAGAATTCAAATTTGTTTAAATTCGAGAAATGTCAATGTTAGGGATAGAAAACAAGTATTTTGCAATGGGAACGGTGCAAGGAACTGTGGTGAATTTTTTTATGAGGATCAGTATCCTGATGTAGATACAAATAAATTTTTTAAGTTAAAATTATTTCTTTGGCCCAATTATCGATTAGAAGATTTAGCTTGTATGAATCGCTATTGGTTTGATACCAATAACGGCAGCCGTTTCAGTATGTTAAGGATACATATGTATCCATGATTGATAATTCATTGATGATACATTTCCATGGATCAAATGGCATATCTGGTATGTATGCTAGATGAAGACAAACAAATCTACACAACACACACGCCTTTGTGTTATATTCCATTCTGATACACGATACTGATTCAATGATTTTATCTTAGTTTAGAATTCTACCTAGTAATGAGTTGTCCTAATCTTCTTATTTGAAGTTCTTAAGTCCAAATTCTTCTCTTTTGTAGGTTATAAATGTACCGCCCTTTTGTATCCGTATCCGAATCAAATTGAAAATTGATTAATTGCATTTGAATTTGATAAAAAAAGAAGTATATAAATAAATACAGATTATTGTGTATAAGAAATTAGAATGACTGGCATTATTATTACTGATCGGTAAAATACATATCTGTAAAAAAAAAAAGAGGGGAAAAATAATTCTTTTTATGGTAAAAAATTTATTAATTTCAGTTATTTCGCAAGAAGAAAAAGAAGAAAATAAGGGGTCTGTTGAATTTCAAGTATTCAGTTTCACCAATAAAATACGTAGACTTACTTCCCATTTAGAATTGCACAGAAAAGACTATTTATCTCAGAGAGGTCTACGGAAAATTCTGGGAAAACGTCAACGGCTGCTGGTTTATTTGTCAAAGAAAAATAGAGTACGTTATAAAGAATTAATTAGTCAATTGGATATTCGGGAGCCAAAAACTCATTAAGTGAATTTGAAGATTAGTTTTGAATTATTGGATTTATTAGATTTTTATTTTGTTATATTCTAATATTGATTATTATTATAATTTGATGAACTTTATTTCGTTTTCAGCACTTCATGGAATAATGAATCGGAGAAAAATATATGACTGTACCAACTACAAGAAAAGATACAAGAAAAGACCTCATGATAGTCAATATGGGTCCTCACCACCCATCAATGCATGGTGTTCTTCGACTCATCGTTACTCTAGATGGGGAAGATGTTATTGACTGTGAACCCATTTTGGGTTATTTACACAGAGGGATGGAAAAAATTGCTGAAAATAGAACAATTATACAATATCTTCCTTATGTAACACGCTGGGATTATTTAGCTACTATGTTTACAGAGGCAATAACGGTAAATGGACCAGAACAGTTGGGAAATATTCAAGTACCGAAAAGAGCGAGCTATATTAGAGTAATTATGCTAGAACTGAGTCGTATAGCTTCTCATTTGTTATGGCTTGGACCTTTTATGGCAGATATTGGCGCCCAGACGCCTTTCTTCTATATTTTCCGAGAGAGGGAATTGATATACGACCTATTCGAATCTGCGACAGGTATGCGAATGATGCATAATTATTTCCGTATCGGGGGGGTAGCTGCTGATCTACCTTATGGCTGGATAGATAAATGTTTTGATTTCTGTGATTATTTTTTAACGGGGATTACTGAATATCAAAAACTTATTACGCGCAATCCCATTTTTTTGGAACGAGTTGAGGGAGTGGGCATTATTGGTGGAGGAGAGGCAATAAATTGGGGCTTATCAGGACCAATGCTACGGGCGTCCGGAATTGAATGGGATCTTCGTAAAGTCGATCATTATGAGTGTTACGACGAATTTGATTGGGAAGTACAATGGCAAAAAGAAGGAGATTCGTTAGCTCGTTATTTAGTCCGAATCAGTGAAATGGCGGAATCCATAAAAATTATTCAACAAGCTCTTGAAGGAATTCCAGGGGGTCCCTATGAAAATTTAGAGGTACGGCGCTTTGATAGAACAAAGGATTCTGAATGGAATGAATTTGATTATCGATTCATTAGTAAAAAACCTGCACCTACTTTTGAATTATCTAAACAAGAACTTTATGTAAGAGTGGAAGCCCCGAAGGGGGAATTGGGAATTTTTCTGGTAGGAGATCAGGGTGTTTTTCCCTGGAGATGGAAAATTCGTCCACCCGGTTTTATCAATTTGCAAATTCTTCCTCAGCTAGTTAAAAGAATGAAATTGGCTGATATTATGACAATACTAGGTAGTATCGATATTATTATGGGAGAAGTTGATCGTTGAAATGATAATTGATACGACAAGAGTACAAGCTATCAATTCTTTTTCCAGATCAGAATCCTTAAAAGAGGTTTATGGGCTCGTATGGTTACTTGTTCCTATTTTTACTCCTGTATCGGGAATCATAATAGGGGTACTAGTAATTGTGTGGTTAGAAAGACAAATATCTGCAGGGATACAACAACGTATTGGACCTGAATACGCGGGTCCTTTGGGAATTCTTCAAGCTGTAGCAGATGGTACAAAATTACTTTTCAAAGAAGATCTTATCCCATCTAGAGGAGACATTAGTTTATTCAGTATCGGACCATCTATAGCGGTCATATCCATTTTACTAAGTTATTCAGTAATTCCTTTTGGCTATCACCTTGTTTTAGCCGATCTCAATATAGGGGTTTTCTTATGGATTGCCATTTCAAGTATTGCTCCTATTGGACTTCTTATGTCAGGATATGGATCAAATAATAAATATTCCTTTTTAGGTGGTCTACGAGCTGCTGCTCAATCGATTAGTTATGAAATACCATTAACTCCATGTGTGTTATCAATATCTCTACGTGTGATTCGTTGGAACATGGACTTTTTTTTATTTGACCTAATTTATTTACATTTTTGTTCTAGGAAAAAAGAAAGTGGAATGTATTGAATAGATATCTTCATTTTTTATTCAACATTCGGGCGATGAGTTAAACCAGATAGTTATATGAGTGAAAGAAAACAGCTTAGAAATTGGCAGTAAAAAGATTGAGTCTCATTACCTAGGTACAAGAGTTAAGCGGGCGTAAATATAAACAGTATAAACGGGTTACCCCAAGCAAGATTGGTTGATTAGTCATCATAGTTTGAAGCGGGTACAAAAGAGAAACTGTATGGAGTTTTTATTATTGTATGTATTACCATATCGGAGATCAAATAAAAACAAGTGGATGGTTAGGAATACCAAGGTACACAAAGGATTAGTAATGGAGATAATGTAAATGTAAGTAAATTATCCAAAAAGGATATTTCTGCAGAAAGGGAATCCTAATGGGGCTTTAAGTTAGTAGAAATGATCAAGCAGTACTTTACCACGATCCCGATCCAGAGTATGCTCCTACCCACTGATTAAACAAATTACTATCAGGAACGAAGTAATCCTTTATTTATTTTTTTTTTATCCAGAACAGATATATCATGATTAAAGAATGAAAATTCTTTGTCATACTTAAAAGAAATAGAAATAAGTCGAAATTTCTATTGAAACAATGACATACAACGAGTATTTTATTGAAATATTAAGTTATTACTGAACAAAAAATTGTAATTATAAAGAATGAGATCAATTCAGAAGCATTTGTTTTATTATAGCAGACAGAATTGCATTGGTCTAATTTTGGACTCTCCGGTGTATCTCTATCTACCCTACAACATAAGTTAAGTAAAGTATATCGAGATAATATTGAACCAGTCCTTAGATTTATTTGTGGCCTTCGAGGAGCCGTATGAAGCTTAAGTCTCATGTACGGTTTTGGAATAGCGATGGGAATAGTGATGTTATCACCGACTATGATTATCTAACAGTTTAAGTACAGTTGATATAGTTGAGGCGCAGTCAAAATATGGTTTTTGGGGTTGGAATCTGTGGCGCCAACCTATAGGTTTTACTGTTTTTTTAATTTCTTCCCTAGCAGAATGCGAGAGATTACCTTTTGATTTACCAGAAGCAGAGGAAGAATTAGTAGCAGGTTATCAAACCGAATATTCAGGTATAAAATTTGGTTTATTTTATGTTGCTTCCTATCTAAATCTACTAGTTTCTTCATTATTTGTAACAGTTCTTTACTTGGGCGGCTGGAATCTCTCTATTCCGTACATATTAAATCCTGAGCTTTTCCGAATAAATGAAGTGAGTGGAGTCTTTGGAACGACCGTTGGTATTTTTATTACATTAGCTAAAGCTTATTTGTTCCTGTTCATTCCTATCATAACAAGATGGACTTTACCTAGAATGAGAATGGACCAACTATTAAATCTTGGGTGGAAATTTCTTTTACCTATTTCCTTAGGAAATCTATTATTGACAACCTCTTCCCAACTCTTTTCACTGTAAAGGCACAGCCTATTCTAGATTCATAACTTCTCTCAAACAAGAGAAAGAAACATAAAATTATTCATAGATATTCAAGATATGTTTCCCATGGTAACTGGGTTCATGAATTATGGCCAACAAACAGTACGGGCTGCAAGGTATATCGGTCAAAGTTTTATGATTACCTTATCCCATGCAAATCGTTTACCTGTAACTATTCAATATCCTTATGAAAAATTGATCACATCGGAACGTTTCCGTGGTCGAATCCACTTTGAATTTGATAAATGCATTGCTTGTGAAGTATGTGTTCGGGTATGTCCTATAGATCTACCCATTGTTGATTGGAAATTGGAAACTTCTATTCGAAAGAAACGATTGCTTAATTACAGTATTGATTTCGGAATTTGTATATTTTGTGGTAACTGCGTTGAGTATTGTCCAACAAATTGTTTATCAATGACTGACGAATACGAACTTTCTACTTATGATCGTCACGAGTTGAATTATAATCAAATTGCTTTGGGTCGGTTGCCAATGTCAGTAATCAGCGATTACACAATTAGAACAATTATGAATTCGACTCAAACCAAAAAAGCCGTGGGTAAACCGCTTGATTCAAGAACAATTACCAATTACTAATACTAAGATTTAGTTTTGATATAAAGTAGCGCAGCTTCTTTCATCTTGCTTGGTCAATAACGAAAATTTTAACAACTATGGAGTGCCGAGAATAATGAATTGCTTTGGATTGAAAATGGATTCATATAAACTATACATTTAGATATAGTATATATATATAGAAACAGTTAATAAGAAAAAAAATTGATTAATTTCGAATGAAACTTTCGGATAGAGAAATGGTACTCAATCATTCAACTAATAAGTGTATCTATATCAACCCGCACCCCATTAGATTTAATTCAATTCGGAACGTATCAAAAAAATAGGGTAACTTCTTTTTTCCTGGTTTGGTCAATCAAATAGGTTATGAAAAATTTCGACTTAAAATTTATCTCTTATTTTACATAGAATGGATTTACCTGGACCAATACACGATTTTCTTTTAGTTTTTTTGGGATTGGGTCTTATAGTGGGGAGTCTAGGAGTGGTATTACTTACCAATCCAATTTTTTCTGCTTTTTCATTGGGATTAGTTCTTGTTTGTACATCCTTATTCTATATTCCATCGAACTCCCACTTTGTAGCTGCTGCACAGCTCCTTATTTATGTGGGGGCAATAAATGTATTAATTGTATTTGCTGTGATGTTTATGAATGGTTCAGAATATTACAAAGATTTCCATCTTTGGGCCGTTGGAGACGGAGTCACTTCGCTAGTTTGTACAAGTATTTTTGTTTCACTAATTACTACTATCCCAGATACGTCATGGTACGGGATTATTTGGACTACAAGATCAAACCAGATTATAGAGCAGGACTTGATAAATAATGGTCAACAAATTGGGATTCATCTATCAACAGATTTTTTTCTTCCATTTGAACTTATTTCAATAATTCTTTTAGTTGCCTTGATAGGTGCAATTGCTATGGCTCGTCAGTACTAAATAATAAAAAAAAGAATTATAATTAATATAATAAGGACTTGTTCTTTTCTTTAAATTCTATTTATTGTTCAGTTCATATTGAAATGAATCGAGATTGCTGAGGAGTTGGTCAATGATGCTCGAACATGTACTTGGTTTGAGTGCCTTTTTATTATCCATCGGTATTTATGGATTGATTACAAGTCGAAATATGGTTCGAGCCCTTATGTGTCTTGAGCTTATACTGAATTCAGTTAATATAAATTTCGTAACATTTTCTGATTTATTTGATAATCGCCAATTAAAAGGAGACGTTTTTTCAATTTTTGTTATAGCAATCGCAGCTGCTGAAGCAGCTATTGGATTAGCTATTGTTTCATCAATTCATCGTAACAGAAAATCAATTCGTATCAATCAATCTAATTTGTTGAATAAATAGTGGTATACATATAAATAAAAATATAGAATATTCGCCAATTGAAATTGGTATGTGCGGCATAAGCGTGCTGTTTGCTAAAACGCGATAAATCAAAGTATCTTAGTACTCTTTCATGAGCAGATCCAGAACTATATTGATTCTGGTAAATCTAAATCATTGATTCGTCTGGTGTCTAGAATATATAATTCATTTACTACTTTATACTAGATCGAAAATTTATGATGTTAAAAAAATTTATAGATCCAATGTCACATTCAGTAAAGATTTATGATACATGTATAGGGTGTACCCAATGTGTACGCGCCTGCCCCACGGATGTATTAGAAATGATACCTTGGGACGGGTGTAAAGCTAAGCAAATTGCTTCTGCTCCAAGAACAGAAGACTGCGTAGGTTGTAAAAGGTGTGAATCCGCTTGTCCAACGGATTTCTTGAGTGTCCGGGTTTATTTATGGCATGAAACAACTCGTAGTATGGGTCTAGCTTATTGATACGTTCCATAAAATTAAATTCCACTTGAATCCATTTTTTTTTTCTTTACCGACAAAAACCCGTACTCGAGAAATTATTTTCTTTCGAGCACGGGTTTTTCTGGTCAAAGTGTATCTTGTCTTTACCACGAATGATTTTCCTTGGTTAACTATAATTGTTGTTTTGCCGATATTCGCAGGTACTTTCATTTTCTTTTTCCCTCATAGAGGAAATAAGGTTATTAGATGGTATACTATTTGTATATGTCTATTAGAACTACTTCTAACGGCCTATGTTTTCTGTTATCATTTCCAATTGGAAGATCCATTAATCCAATTAGAACAGGATTATAAATGGATAAATTTTTTTGATTTTCACTGGAGACTAGGAATCGATGGACTTTCCGTCGGACCCATTTTACTCACGGGATTCATCACTACTTTAGCTACCTTAGCGGCCTGGCCGGTTACTCGAGATTCGAGATTGTTCCATTTTCTCATGTTAGCAATGTATAGCGGTCAAATCGGATCATTTTCTTCTCGGGATCTTTTACTTTTTTTTATCATGTGGGAATTAGAATTAATTCCCGTCTACCTACTTCTATCGATGTGGGGCGGGAAGAACCGTTTGTACTCAGCCACAAAATTTATTTTGTACACCGCGGGGGGTTCTATTTTTCTCTTAATGGGAGTTCTGGGTATGGGTTTATATGGTTCCAATGAACCGACATTAAATTTTGAAACATCAGCCAATCAATCATATCCTGTGGCATTGGAAATAATATTCTATTTTGGATTTCTTATTGCTTATGCTGTGAAATTGCCGATTATACCTCTACATACATGGTTACCAGATACCCATGGAGAAGCACATTACAGTACATGTATGCTTTTAGCCGGAATCTTATTAAAAATGGGAGCATATGGATTGGTTCGGATCAATATGGAATTATTACCCCACGCCCATTCTATATTTTCTCCCTGGTTGATGATAGTAGGCACAGTTCAAATAATCTATGCAGCTTCAACATCTCCCGGCCAGCGCAATCTAAAAAAGAGAATTGCCTATTCCTCTGTATCTCATATGGGTTTCATAATTATAGGAATTGGTTCGATAACTGATACAGGACTCAACGGGGCTATTTTACAAATGATCTCTCATGGATTTATTGGTGCTGCACTTTTCTTCTTGGCAGGAACTAGTTACGATAGAATACGTCTTGTTTATCTCGACGAAATGGGAGGAATAGCTATCCCAATGCCTAAAATATTTACAATGTTCAGTAGCTTCTCGATGGCTTCACTTGCATTGCCTGGAATGAGTGGTTTTGTTGCAGAATTGGTGGTTTTTTTTGGACTAATAACGAGCCAAAAATATCTTTTAATGCCAAAAATACTAATCATTTTTGTAGCGGCAATTGGAATGATATTAACTCCTATTTATTTAGTATCTATGTTACGCCAGATGTTCTATGGATACAAGCAATTCCATTCTCTAAATTCTCGTTTTTTGGATTCTGGGCCGCGAGAACTATTTGTTTCAATCTGTATCTTTCTACCCGTAATAGGTATTGGTATTTATCCAGATTTCGTTCTTTCACTATCAATTGACAAGGTCGAAGCTATTCTAGCTAATTACTTTTATAGATTATAGATAGTTTTCATCAATAAATAAGACATATAAAAATAAAAAAGATACAAAAAAATTCTTTTTTTTAGTTCGTTCGTTGTACAATGGACAAGGAAAACTAAATAAGTCTTCTTTTTCCTTATTTCTCTTTAAATCTAAAAAAAAAAGAAAAATTTAATTAAATTAATTGTAATCAGATACTTTTGTAGTTTTTGAGAACCATTTGAATAAAGTAGTGATTCAAATGGTTCTCAAAAACTCATAAAACTTTTTTTATATATGATATGCTATTTCTATGTATTGTGTATTGTATTTGTAAAGTATTTTCCTCAATTCGATGTTATGTTAATGTGAATGAACCATAACTATGTAGCCCTATTCCTAATAGGTTTACTCCAAAATAGCATATCCAAATTATAAAAAATCCCATAGAAGCCACAATTGCAGAATTCGGGCCTTGCAAATTTTGATTTGTTCTAGTATGTAAATAAATTGCGAATATTGTCCAAGTAATAAATGCCCAAGTTTCTTTTGGGTCCCAATTCCAATATGAACCCCACGCTTCATTAGCCCATACTGCTCCCGAAAGAATACCTATGGTTAAAAATAGAAACCCGAGACTAATAATACGAGAACTCCAACAATCCAATTGCTGAATTAATTGATACTTGTGATAATTTTGAAACGAAAAAAAAGAATTGTTTTGTAAAACATTGCTTATTTTATTCGCGTATTGGATTTCGTCAAAGGGAAATCGCCCTATAGGTAATGTATTGTTTTTATATTTACCAAAAATATCTATATCTATATTTTTTCGAAATGTAATGACTAGAAGAGCTACTGATAATAATGATCCACACAGAAGAGCTGCATAGCTCAATACCATCATACTTACGTGCATCATTAACCACTGTGATTGTAGAGCAGGTACTAATATTGTGGATTGATGCATTTTAGTTAAAAGACCTGAAGTAGCAAATCCTTGGGTAAAAACAGCACTTGGTGCAGTTATTGCATTTAAATGATTCATATGGTTCCTAAAAAGGGGAACCATATGAATAATGGAGAAACTCCATGAAAGGAACATTAATGATTCATATAAATCACTTAAGGGTAAATGTCCCGAATAAATCCAACGAATAACTAAAAATCCTGTTATACAAACAAAAATAGCTACCATTCCTTTTTCCGACGAATCATATAGTTCTACGATTTCGTAGACGAATAAGTTCATCAAATAAATCGTAATTACAATGAAAACAATCGACAAAGAAATGTGAGTTAATATATGTTCTAAAGTAAAAAATATCATAAAAATCCTAAAAAAAGATGTCCTCCAACATTGGAATAGAAATCCATAATTTAATTCTATACCTATACATTATAGGAGTTATTAGTTATTCGAGTATTTAGTTTACTCTTATTTTTTATAAGATGCCGCCACTCGGACTCGAACCGAGATGCTCTAGCACTGCTTCCTAAGAGCAGCGTGTCTACCGATTTCACCATAGCGGCTTGCTCGAAATCATAATAGCCCATTCATTTTCAATCGTCGAGATTGAAGGAGACAATTCAATGCAATATCTTGAGGACACATTTTTAAAATATCATTAAAATCCCTATTGTTATTTGAACGTTCAATAATAATTACCTGTAGTGTGGGCTGTGTTAGCTTTAAGAATGCAATTGCTTTTCGTGCGGTTTCTTATGGAATTGAAGAGTTGCAACTAGATAGTTCTGTTCTCAATCCATTCCCATTCCGAAATGAAAAAAGCCATTTTTTTTTATTCCAGTTCGCAAAGAACTGAAGTGACGAGTAACAAATTGACGGATATCGTAGAGGTTCCCGCAAACATAAGTTGTTTTATTGGAAGGAATATAAGTAACCCAATCAGTTTCACAACGCGAACGAGTTTAGAACTAATTCAATTAATGATTCCGAATACGGATTCCAAATAAATAAACTAAAATAACGAGGTCTTTTTTTCTCAGGTTGAATTATTGGTGGATGATAGAATACATAGCAAAACCGAGTACTTTGTTTTGTATTTTACCTGTTCTATGGATCTAAATTATTATAATAATAAACGGTTGGACATACATATTATCTTCATAAATATCTTAATCTTAGGTAATAAGTAATAATTAAGTAATATAAGTAATAACTTTTAAAAATTGACTTAATCTTATCATTTGACTGATTATAACTTCTTTATTTGAATTTGATTTGAATATTTCCAATTTTCTATTTGAGTCTTTTCATATCTTTATTTTTTTTTTGTTCCCTTCAAAATATAAAAAAGCCGGTGAATCGGAAACAATTAAATAAAACAATTAATAAATAATAAAAAAGTTTAATTTTATTATGGAACATACATATCAATATGCGTGGATCATACCTTTCGTTCCCCTTCCAGTTCCTATAACAATAGGGTTGGGGCTTCTCCTTTTTCCGGCGGCAACAAAAACTATTCGTCGTATATGGGCTTTTCCTAGTGTTTTATTACTAAGTATCGTTATGATTTTTTCCGCAGATCTGTCTATTCAACAAATAAATGGCAGTCCTATCTACCAATATGTATGGTCTTGGACTATTAATAATGATTTTTCCTTAGATTTCGGCCATTTAATAGATCCGCTTACTTCCATTATGTTAATATTAATAACTACTGTTGGAATAATGGTTCTTATTTATAGTGACAATTATATGTCTCATGATCAAGGCTATTTGAGATTTTTTGCTTATATGAGTTTTTCTAATGCTTCCATGCTGGGATTAGTTACTAGTTCCAATTTGATACAAATTTATATTTTTTGGGAACTAGTTGGAATGTGTTCATATTTATTAATAGGTTTTTGGTTCACACGGCCCCTTGTGGCAAGTGCTTGTCAAAAAGCCTTTGTAACGAATCGTGTAGGGGATTTTGGTTTATTTTTAGGAATCTTAGGTCTTTATTGGATAACGGGTAGTTTTGAATTTCGGGATTTGTTCGAAATAGCCAATAATTTGATTGATAATGGTGGGACCAATTCTTTATTTCTTACTTTGTGCGCTTCCCTATTATTTGTTGGTGCGGTTGCTAAATCCGCGCAATTCCCCCTTCATGTATGGTTACCAGATGCCATGGAAGGCCCTACTCCTATTTCAGCTCTTATACATGCTGCTACTATGGTAGCAGCGGGAATTTTTCTTATAGCTCGACTTTTTCCTCTTTTTATAGCTATACCTTATATTATGAATATAATTTCTTTGGTAGGTATAATAACAATACTATTAGGAGCTACTTTGGCTCTTGCTCAAAGAGACATTAAAAGAAGTTTAGCCTATTCTACAATGTCTCAATTGGGTTATATTATGTTAGCTTTAGGCATGGGATCTTATCGAGCTGCTTTATTTCATTTGATCAGTCATGCTTATTCGAAAGCGTTGTTATTTTTAGGATCTGGATCCATTATTCATTCAATGGAACCCGTTGTTGGATATTCTCCAGATAAAAGTCAGAACATGGCTCTTATGGGCGGTTTAACAAAATATGTGCCAATTACAAAAACTTCATTTTTATTAGGTACACTTTCTCTTTGTGGTATTCCACCACTTGCTTGTTTTTGGTCCAAAGACGAAATTCTTAATGATAGTTGGTTATATTCACCTATTTTCGCAATAATAGCTTGTTTCACAGCAGGATTAACTGCATTTTATATGTTTCGGATGTATTTACTTACTTTTGAAGGGCATTTGAATGTTCATTTTCAAAATTACAGTGGCAAAAAAAATAATGCGTTCTATTCAATATCCGTATGGGGTAAAAAAGGACCTAAAGCGAGAAAAAATAATTTTTTTTTATCCCCAATGAATATGAATAATAATCAACGAAATTCCGTTTTTTCCAAAAAAATGGATCCAATTGATGGTAATCTAGTAATAAATAGGATGCGACCTCTTATTACTATTCAAAAATTTGCCAATAAAAAAATTTCCACGTATCCGTATGAATCGGACAATACTATGTTATTTCCGCTTCTTGTATTGGTTTTTTTTACCCTTTTTGTTGGATCCATAGGAATTCCTTTTGGTCAAGGGATAAGTGATCATTTTGATATATTATCAAAATGGTTAACTCCGTCAATAAATTTGTTACATTCAAATTCTAACCATTACTTTGATTGGCATGAATTTGTAATAAATGCAATTTTTTCAGTCAGTATAGCTTATTTCGGAATTTTTATAGCGTCGCTTTTATATGGACCTGCTTATTCATATTTTCATAATTTTAACTTAATTAATTTTTTTGTTAAAATGGGTCCTAGGAGAAGTCTTTGGGACAAAATATTAAATGGAATATATGATTGGTCATATAATCGTGGTTACATAGACTTTTTTTATTCAAAAACCTTAACTAGGACTATAAGAGGATTAACCGGACTAACTTATTTTTTTGATAAACAAGTAATTGATGGAGTTACGAATGGTATTGGTATTCTCATTTTCTTTGTAGCAGAAGTTATTAAATATGCCGGTGGAGGGCGGATCTCTTCTTATCTCTTCTTTTACTTCTTTTATGTATCAATTTTTTTAGTAATTAGTAATTTAGTTTAGTAATTTCTAACTTATCATCAAATATTTCCATTTTTCCTTGAAATTCTCGGTAATCCATAGTAAAGATATCATGAAGTTTATTTATCCAAAAAGTTTCTCCGGAATTTTCAATAGAGTTGAAATTTGAATGTAAACACAAAATTTTTTCTGTTCCACGATGGGGTCCGTTCAAAAGAGGATCGTACATTTTAGGTAAGCATTTTTGCTT